GGTGTTCCATCTTGCAAGTAGGGCATATCTTGTCTAGACAAAATTTTAGAAATGATACCTTTATTCCCATGTCTTCCAGCTACTTTATCACCCACTTTGATTTCACGTTTCTGTAAAATATATACACGAATCTTTTCTGGATTATAGCTGGAACCCGTCTTTTTCTGGATCCATCTCACATCAATAACTCGACCTCTTCCGCCTATAGGTAGTTTTAGAGAAGTTTCTTTTGAAGTGGATACCTGAATCCCAAGTATGGCTCGTAATAATCTATCCTCGGGGGCATACGAGGATTCGTTCGCTGTCTGAGGTGTTAATTTACCTATTAAAATATCGCCGGTTTCTATCCAAGATCCCAGCATTACAATTCCATTTCTGTCTAAATTTCGGAGTAAATGAGCCTCTAAATGGGGTATTTCCTTAGTAATTCTTTCGGGACCTTGACTTGTCACATGAGTCTGAATTTCATATTTCCGTATGTGAAAAGAAGTATAAATATCTTCACACACTAGTCGTTCGCTAATTAGTACTGCGTCTTCAAAATTGTAACCTTCCCATGGCATATAAGCGACTAATACGTTTTTTCCTAAAGCGAGTTCCCCACCAACTGTAGCCGCCCCGTCTGCTAAAATTTGCCCCTTTTTTATACATTTACCCTGCTGAACCTGAGGTTTTTGATGCATACAAGTATTTTTGTTGGAACGTTGATACATAACTAATGGAATGTTTATAGTGTCCCCATTACTTGATAAAATGATCTTGTGAGTATCAGTATAAATGATCTTTCCTTCGCGTTCAGCTATAAGAGACACCCCCGAATCTAGAGCCGTTTGGCGTTCCAGCCCAGTTCCAACAATGCACTTCTCGGATCGAGAAAGAGGAACTGCTTGGCGCTGCATATTAGAACTCATTAAAGCCCGATTCGCATCATTATGCTCAATAAACGGAATGAGGGAAGCTCCAATAGAAAAATATTGGAAAGGAAAAATACTTCTAAAACGAATCTGTTCCCATGCAATAGTCAAAAATTCTTGACGGTATCGAGCCGGAACAACTTGTTCCTCTTGAATACCCCGATTCAGGGCCAAAGAATTTCCTGCGGCTACCATATAATATTCATCTCCATTTGGTGATAAATAAATTATCTGTGCCTCTTTTGATCTCTCAGACATTTCATAAAGCGGACTCTCTATAGATCCCCAAGGACCAATCCTCACATGAATAGCTAAAGATCCAATAAGTCCAACATTGATTCCTTCAGACGTGTCAATTGGGCAAATACGCCCATAGTGGCTCGGGTGGATATCTCGTATCCGAAAGCTAGCAGTTCGTCCCGTCAATCCTCCAGGACCCAAATAACTCAATTTTCGCCCATGAACAATTTGTGTCAATGGATTAGTTCGATCCAAAACTTGAGATAAAGGGTGTAGGCCAAAAAAGGATTCATAAGTGGTTGTTAATGAAGTTGAAGTTACCAAATTTTGAGGAGTCGGTATCAATTTATGTCGGATTGCTCCACATATAGTTCCTCGAATCGAATTTTCTAAACGAACAAGAGCCAATCCGAATTGATCTTGTAACAGATCTGCTACAGAACGAATACGTTTATTTTTCAAGTGATTCATATCGTCAAATGTACCCATTCCAAATTTAATTCCGATCAAATGATCCGCAGCAGCCAATAGATCTCGTGGTAACAAAAATGTATTGTTCTGAGGTATATCAAGATTCAGTCTCCGGTTCATATTTCGTCGACCAATCCTTCCTAATTCACATTTTTGTTGAAAAAATTTCTTTTGTAATTCCTTACATAAGGACTCAGAAAATACCGGATCCCCACCGACACAAGCAAATTGTTGATAAAACTCCAAAATGGCATTTTCTTTGGATCCAATCTTTTTTTTCTCCTTATCATTCGAGAAAGACAAGAAAATTTCAGGGTAACAAACATTATCTAGAATTTCTCTTAGATTTGAACCCATAGCCGATGATAAAACTAGAATAGATATTTTTTGTTTCCTACTTACACGTGCCCATATCCTTGTTCTTCTATCAATTTCTAATTCCGATCTTCCTCCCCAATCTGATATTATAGTGCTGGTATAAACAGCATTTCCGTTATGATCCAATTCTGAACGATAGTAAATACCGGGACTTTGCAATATTTGATTGATCACAATTCTGTATATTCCATTTACTATAGAGGTTCCCAGGGAATTCATTAGAGGAATGTTTCCAATAAAAACAGTTTGTTGTTGCATATCCCTACCGGTTTTCAAAATTACTCCCGCAGGGACATATACTTCAGAAGAATATGTGAGTGATTCATACACAGCATCTCTTTCCTTTATCAGGGGCTCCACCAATTGATACCTTTCCACAAATAATTGAAATTCCATTTCTTGATCTCTATCTTCAATTTTTGGAAACTTATGAAATTCTTCCGTTAAACCCTGATTAATGAACCTACAAAATCCCTCAAATTGTATCTGACTAAATCCAGGTATTGTGGACATTCCCTCATTTCCATTCCGAAGCATCTTAATCTTAAGTTTCCTATTTATTTTTATTGAAAAATTTCAATTATTGATTCACTATTCATCGACCCATATGGATCGACCTAGCAATAATAGAATGTATATTCTGTTTACTGAATCACATAAAATTTTAGTCAACTCCATATATCTATTTCAAACGTATGAACGGAGATGGAACGGCGGAATAAAGAACATTTTGGGCGCAGGTTCAAATTTTCGACGGGTTAAATTGAGAAAATATTTCTGGAAAAAAAATTCTGTTACTTACACTTATGGAGCCTTGTTCAAAATTGGTCCAACTTCTACCTAACGTATTAGTATGATATTACGATCCGACGGGATACCACAAAAAGGAATGATTGAGATTGAATCTCCTCTTTATATCTATATAAATGAAATAAAGACAGAATAATCAGAAGTAGTATAGAGTTTTCCCTTTTTTAACACAAAAAATGGAATTTCATGTTCTAAAAAGAATTGGCGGATTTTTTTTGGTAGGGAGGGCAATTTATAGAATACACTTGAATTGTGTAACTTAATATAAATATACTAAAAAAAAATATTGTATTTATTAAGTACATATTTATTAAGTACATGTTGATACGGCTATCTATCCATATATCACATCCTTTCTTGCACTTTCTGGAGCAACATTAACATGGATCACACTCCACCAAAATTAGTATTTTATATTCAATATTGCAATCTATTTATTCAATGAAAAATTAAAATATGAGAATTCTCTCTAGGGATATGTACATAAGAGAGAGACCCGTCTCGGTATCTGGGTAACAATTTGTGTTTTGGGGTTTACATATACACATATATGTTGTTATAATTGAAATAGAAACGTTTTTTTCAATAAAAAAAAATGAGATTAGTCATAAATCGGTCATAAATCAATTTTCTTTTTCCATTCAAGGAAATAAAATTTTATCTCCGATAAAAATTGAAGAACCATTCACTAATTTCAATTTAAAGACTAATTAAAAGTAAATTGTTAATGGTTCCAATTTGCCCTTAATTTTTCAGTCTGTCGCCAGAATTTGACTCTCAATAGAAAAGAAACGAGAAGGGAAATTATTAACTTATATATATTTTGAGATATAATAAATCGAAGAAAATAATCGAAACCAGATAAAAAAAAAAGAATGTGTTTTTGAGGATTAAGTACAACGGGATTCAAGATAAAAAAAAAGAGTTAAGTTAGTAGTAGAAATAGAATATGGCTAATATTTTTATCCATTTTATTTTGGATCTAAATTTGGCGGCATGGCCAAGTGGTAAGGCGGGGGACTGCAAATCCTTTATCCCCAGTTCAAATCCGGGTGTCGCCTGATCAACCAAAGATTTTTGATTTCTTATTCTGCCGATCTAATTCGATGAATTATTGCTCCGCAAGAAGTGGAGGCGTGGACGTGTCAATACTTGATTTTTATAAACTATAGCGTAGGTTTTAGAAAAGACTGTAACTTTTTTTCTTAAAATCTAAGTCTAGCCCAAATCAAATCGGCAGTAATAGGGATGAAGCAAAAACCTCAATTATTAATTTAATCATTGGTAATGATCGATTCTCACCATTTATTTCAAATTTTTTGAAATAAATGGTGAGAATCAATTCCAGAATGGAATTAAGAACTAAGATCGGAAATCTCGATATACAAAGATTCCTAAAAGGCACCCCATTTTTACTACTAGAATAAAAGATTATATAAAAGACTAGCATATCAAAATCTCTTAAACAATTTTTAATTTTAAGTAGCGTCTCGTGATTCTGTTGGGTATTAAATTAGATTAGATACAATGATGGGAAATAAATTTAGGGCTTGTAGAAAGGCACGAATTTTTATTTAAACTCACGAAAGGCTATGAGTGCTCAGACATAGAATCAGAATAGTTGGTCGACTCTTAGAATAGTTGGTCGACTCTTAGAATAGTTGGTCGACTCTTATAGTATAGAGTAAGGGTAAAAATTGAAAAAAAAAAGAATCTATGTATGTAGTAATAGTGGCAGTGGGTTCTACCGATTCTTTCATAGAAAGACAGTAAGCTTAGATCAAATAGAAAATAGAGGTATCTGATATATAGTTGTGTATAGAAAAGGCGCGTGTATCATCTTGTACTTAATACTTCCTGATTCTACCGGAAATCTTAAAATATTGAAACTTGTTGCAAATGTATTCATTGAATTGATTTGGTTCATCAATAGTCTTAAGTCAGAATCCTATTTTGACTCTGTGCCATTGATTCCACTATGATTATTAAATAATAATCGAATAATTCTTTCATAGAAATAAGGGACATAATTCACATGGATATAGTAAGTCTTGCTTGGGCTGCTTTAATGGTCGTCTTTACATTTTCTCTTTCACTTGTAGTATGGGGAAGGAGTGGACTCTAGTGCTGTGGACACTACAAATACTAAATTGAGTAATCGATTGCTCAATCGAACTGTATCAATTCTTTATTAATCGTTTTGCGAAGCCTTGCCTTAAAAAAAAGTATTCAAAATTGTACTGGAATAGAGTAATAAATCATTATCATAATTGTATTTTGCAACTCAAATCTACGCATAATAGAAGATTCTTTCCAACCGAATTTTGACTAAATAGTCTATATTTTTTTTTCTAAAAGAAAAAAAATTCTATTATTATGACACTATATATTTTCTTTCCACTGTAAGCGAAAGGATTAGTGATTGTCCAAAGAGGTCCTACACATAATAAAATTAGAGCTTTCTTCCGTTAGGCTATTTACATATCACACATTTCACATTTGTTTTAAACTTCTAGAAATTATACTTTTTTGACTCATCTCATGTTTTGTTTAAACATGAAAAACGGCTAGGTTTACTCTAACCCCTTTTCCAAATCCGAAGAAGTTATCATATAACTACGCGGATCATCCATTAATTGTTCAATCAATGACTTCTTGAGATGAAAAAAAAGAAATAGAATTAAAGTTTTATCTTATCTATATATACATCTACTATATACATATTGTAATTTTATCTATTATGAAGCCTATATTAATATTAGTATACAATACTAGCTAGTGTGGTAGAAAGAACTATACTATATATTATAGTTCTTTCTACCACACTAGCTTAGATACTTAATAACCTACTTCTGTTCTGATTCCAGCTCAGCGCAATCATTTCATTTAAGACTTAGAGTTTGAATTCTTTTCTTTCATTTCTTGAATCATTGAATTGAACTGCTAAGAACTGATAATTCAAGTTTCATTCAAATTAATCATTTTGGCTAACTGTTTTTACATAGATGATAAGTAAAAAAGCAGTAGGAATTAGAATGAACAGTGCAGTAGCAATAAGTGCGAGAATATTGACTTCCATAATCTAATCTTTTTTTTTTCGCAATAACGTAACTCGGGATCTAATCCCATAGAGATGATAAATTTGATTCCTGTAAATTCAATGGGATGAATTGTATCTTGATGATACTGAATCAGATCAATATTATGAATAAAAATTTCTGATCTATCAAATCAATTTCTCGTTGAGAATTGAATAGTATAACATAGGGAGTTTATCCATACAAAAACCATTTTTGATTAGATCATAAATACCTATCATTAGGTTTTCATCCTTTTTCCACTTGTTCTTTTCTATAACCTAGCATCTTATCTTCCTTATACAATTCTTATACTTATACATATACATAGGATTTTGTATATAGAATACATATACATAGGATTTTGTTACATATACATAGGATTTTGTATATAGAATTATAAGGTATTATATAATATAACCGGTATTCTCTAGGGCATACAGAGAGACGAACAGTATAAGTATAAGTGAGATGTAAAAAAGGTAAGGTTAAGTCTAAAAAATCGACTATTCAAGCTTTACCTTTACTAAGAATAAGAAAAGAAAGGAGCCCCACTTGGTTTTGTTGGTCTTTTATTTTATCTTATTTTATTAGTATACTCTTTGTTTTGTTGGATTGGAGTTGGAACGTATACATCAAAAATTCAATATAAAATTGGAATGAGAATTAAATAAATTGTTTCAAATCAGTAGTCATAATTGAGGCTAAAAAAAATTTTGATTTAGAAAAGATGTGCTTTAACCTAAAAAGTACTTTGCCGGAGAATTAAATTCTATGAAGATTAAGTTCATTGTATATCATATAAATATAATAAACAAAGCTATTTTGTGTCTGTACCCCCCCAAAAATCTGAGCACTCTATTCCATTTCATTGATCAAGAGCAGAATGATTGAAAAAAAAAGAGTATTGGTATCTCTTAAACTTTAAATACTGAATACTGAATATAGCAATAGTACCAATTGTACTAAATCTACATATATTTTTCCTTATCAATTAGTACTGGGGAAGAAAAGGAACTTCCCACATTTATCTGATGAGACATGCGAAACAAAAGAAATAATCTCCACGGTGCGAATTTGTTCGATTCCATTTTGCTCTTCGTCTTCCCTTTCGCAAAAATAGAGAAATGAATTTCTCAATTCATGAGATCCTAGTTCGGGACTGACGGGGCTCGAACCCGCAGCTTCCGCCTTGACAGGGCGGTGCTCTGACCAATTGAACTACAATCCCGGCGAGGTGTATAGCATACATATACTTAGGATTTCATAAGAATATTCTACTCGTCATGTTGGAACGTAACAGATATGCGAATGCTATATTGATATTATATCCACATAAATATTATATCCACATAAACACGGGCTTTAGTGAGAGTGAGACGGATTATTAGTAACTAGTGCTTTTTTATTTTATTGTTAAATAAAAATAATCAATCTTTCAATGAGATGAAAAAAAAAAAGATAAAGAAAAATTTTTCTTTATTTCTCTACGAAGCAGGCATTACCCTTTCTTTTCTATAGGAAAAATTAATTATATCTTACTCAATTATATCTTACTCATGGGACGGTGAATTCTTGGGCCGAGCTGGATTTGAACCAGCGTAGACAGTCGTCAACGAATTTACAGTCCGTCCCCATTAACCGCTCGGGCATCGACCCAGGAGGAATTCTTTATATGCTTATTGATAATCCATGATCAACTTCCTTTCGTAGTACCCTACCCCCAGGGGAAGTCGAATCCCCGCTGCCTCCTTGAAAGAGAGATGTCCTGAACCGCTAGACGATGGGGGCATATTCGCCCGACCGTCATCATACTATAATGATAGTATGAATAGTTTTTTGGAATTGTCAATATAATCTAATGGTATGGCTAGATTCGAAGAGTCTTTTTATATTCTGATTCTATAGGATTTTAATTTGAATTGAACTTTTTTTTTTTTTCTTCAATTTTAACTCATTGCTTCGTTTCTTGTTCAGATAAAATATGCCTATCACTATCTCACATTAAGTCAGAAAATTCAAAAACGAGAAAAATTTTACCCCTTTTCTAGGTAAATAGAATTTATTTTTCCATTCTGAGTCTACTGCATATATGTATATATGCAGTAGACTCAGAATGGAAAATGGCTAAGTCATGAATTGAGCAGGCCCTTTTAACTCAGTGGTAGAGTAACGCCATGGTAAGGCGTAAGTCATCGGTTCAAATCCGATAAAGGGCTTTTTTCATGAAACTCAAGTCTTTGTCTTCGTTTTTCATCGAAGAATACAGTTTGATAATAAAAGGCAAACATTCTTGTATTATTTATAATATAATGAGTTCTTATTATTTTATTTTGAGTTCTAATTAATAATTTAAAAGTTGAACATTTAATTATTATTATATTGACTAATTGAACTTAGTGGGTGGGGGCTTCTAGCTTGTAGTGACATAATAGTCCTCTTTATATCTTATTATTATTTATTTAAATATTCCAGGAAACATAACATAAATATTCTAGATATCCAACTCCTATTTATTAATCACAAACCAAAATATTCCTACTTCCCTATTGTTCCCACCAAACCTACCATAAAAATGGTAACTAAAAAAAAAGTAAGTGGACCTGACCCATTGAATCATGACTATATTGGCTATTCTGATATTTAAATTCGATCTATATTAAATTGTAGAAAACGGGTTTTTTATTTCCTTTTTTAGTTTCTTAGATCACAAAAGACAAGAATTTGTCGATATTTATGATTTGATTTTCTTGTTAATGGACGCTCTATAGGAATAAATCGCTATTCTTTTCCGATACATATAATATATATATATATATATATATATAATATTGAAAAATCCATTTTTCAATATCTTTCCTTGATTTCAAAATCTGATTCCCATATTGTTTTGTTGTTTTGTTTCAGCAATGCAAATAGAGAACGAACGCGAGAAAGGGGCCTTCAGTTCCAGTTTATCATTATTTCATTTAATATTTCATTTAGGGGCAAGGAAAAAAGAGATTTTCCTTTTTTTGTTGGACTCGTTAAAAGATATACTCTGGAATCTGAGTTACAGGAAAATTTAGGGTTCAAATGGTTATATAGTAAAGACTAGTCGAATTGCACTCATGGATTTACCTAGGTCGGTTTATCAACCAATAGAAAATAAAAAATAATTCTTCTTTTTTTTTTCGAAACCCATTGTATTGTATTCTAAAGGGCATGGAACAACGAATCGTCCATACATAATTGAACTATCGCATGCCCTGAAAATGAGATGACGTGTTCGGAAATGGTTGAAGTAGTTGAATAGGAGGATCACTATGACTATAGCTCTTGGTAAAATTACCAAAGAAGAAAATGATTTATTTGATATTATGGATGACTGGTTACGGAGGGACCGTTTTGTTTTTGTAGGCTGGTCCGGCCTATTGCTCTTTCCTTGTGCTTATTTCGCTTTAGGGGGTTGGTTCACAGGTACAACTTTTGTAACTTCATGGTATACTCATGGATTGGCCAGTTCCTATTTGGAAGGTTGTAATTTCTTAACTGCTGCGGTTTCTACCCCTGCAAATAGTTTAGCACATTCTTTATTACTACTATGGGGACCTGAAGCACAAGGGGATTTTACTCGTTGGTGTCAATTAGGAGGGCTGTGGACTTTTGTTGCCCTCCATGGTGCTTTCGGACTAATAGGTTTTATGTTACGCCAATTTGAACTTGCTCGATCTGTTCAACTGCGACCATATAATGCAATCGCATTCTCTGGTCCAATTGCTGTTTTTGTTTCTGTATTCCTTATTTATCCATTGGGTCAATCTGGTTGGTTCTTTGCACCCAGTTTTGGTGTAGCAGCTATATTTCGATTCATCCTCTTCTTCCAAGGGTTTCATAATTGGACATTAAACCCATTTCATATGATGGGAGTTGCCGGAGTATTAGGCGCTGCTTTGCTATGCGCTATTCATGGTGCTACCGTAGAAAATACTTTATTCGAAGATGGTGACGGCGCAAATACATTCCGTGCTTTTAACCCAACTCAAGCTGAAGAGACTTATTCAATGGTCACTGCTAACCGCTTTTGGTCCCAAATCTTTGGGGTTGCTTTTTCCAATAAACGTTGGTTAC